ATCGAATTTCTTTCTTCGTCTTTACAAAAAAAAAGAGGAGTAAACTATGCCCCCTTCACGAAAAAAAAAAAATGCTTTTGTAGCAAATCATTTATTAAACAAAATTAATAAGATTAACACAAAAACCGAAAAAGAAATAATAAAAACTTGGTCCCGGGCATCTACGATTGTACCCATAATGATCGGACATACGATTGCTATCCATAATGGAAAGGAACATTTACCTATTTATATAAATAATGATATGATCGGCCACAAATTAGGAGAATTTGCACCTACTTTAAATTTTCGAGAACATACAAAAAACGATAATAAATCTCGTCGTTAAGAAGAGTGAAAATATAGAGATGTTTATAATTGATTAGTAGGAGGAGAATTTTATGGTCATAAAGGAGAAGAAAACAGAAGTATACGCTTTAGGTCAACATATCTCTATGTCTGTTCACAAAGCGAGAAGGGTCATTGACCAAATTCGTGGACGTTCTTACGAAGAAACACTTATGATATTAGAACTCATGCCTTATCGAGCATGTTATCCCATTTTTAAAGTAGTTTATTCTGCAGCAGCAAATGCTCGTTCCCTTCTTGGTTCTAACGAAGCAGATTTAGTCATTAGTAAAGCTGAAGTCAACGGGGGTACTACTATGAAGCGACTAAAACTTCGAGCGCGAGGACGTAGTTATAGGATAAAAAAACCGACCTGCCATATAATGATTGTAATGAAAGAGATCTCCATAAGTGAATATGAAGAGACATTCTGGTTCAAGCCAGAGAAATTTTTTGAAAGAGACTCTATGCAAGAGTTAAAAAAAACGAAAGGGAAAAATCAGTATAGAACTAGAGAAGAGCACGATATCTATAATAATGGGGGAGCATGGGACAAAAAATAAATCCACTTGGTTTCAGACTTGGTACAACCCAAAGTCATTATTCCCTTTGGTTTGCACAACCAAAAAAGTATTCGGAAAATTTACAAGAAGATGCAAAAATAAGAGATTATATCAAAAATTATATCCAAAAAAAGATGAAAATCTACTCCGTCGTCGAAGGAATTACACGTATAGAGATTCAAAAACAAATCGATGTAATCAAAATTAAAATCTATACAGCATCCCAAAAATTATTTAACGAAAAGCGACCGCAAGAAATCGAAGAATTACAGAGAAATTTACAAAAAGAATTTTATTGTGTGAACCGAAAATTTAACCTTGCTATCATAAGAATTGCAAAGCCTTATAGAAATTCTACTATTCTTGCAGAATTTATAGCCGACCAATTAAAGAATAGAGTTTCATTTCGAAAAGCAATGAAAAAAGCAATTGAATTAACTGAACAAGCAAATACAAAAGGAATTCGAGTACAAATTGCAGGACGTATTGACGGAAAAGAAATTGCGCGGGTTGAGTGGATCCGAGAAGGTAGAGTTCCCCTACAAACCATTCAAGCGAAAATCGATTATTGTTCCTATCCAGTTCGAACTATTTCTGGGATATTAGGCATTAAAATTTGGATATTTATTGATGGAGAATAAGAAACTTTGACTGGACCTTCCCTGCTAGTTGGTAATGTACTAAAAAACGAGAAAGACATGTCTTCTTTTTCTGTTCAATCCAAAACCAAAAAATTTCTGGAATTCATAATTCTTCGTAAGTCTATCGGATTTAATAAAAATTCAATTGAATGCTTGATATAATTGCTATGCTTAGTGTGTGACTCGTTGGTTTTTTGGGGTTAGTAAAAAAAGCCACTGATAGTCGAAACTAATAACTCTAGAAAAATACCCAATTCATCACTTCACATTATCTGGATCCAAAGAACCAGTCAAGATATGACAGATCAGTCATATTATTGTAGCAACTGAAACCTTTTGCCTAAATAAAAACAAAAATCAGATTCTAAGTTGTGAATCAAAATAGAGAAAAGAAAATAAGGGTGTGGATAAATGGAAGGATGAGAGAAAGAAAGAAAACGACGATTGATGCTAGCTAATTCCAATATGGAATATGTAAGGTCTATGAGCCATCTCATAAAAAGGGCAATGTAAGAAAGCATTAATACAGATTCATCCATACTAAAATGAATCCGTCCAGAGAACAAAAAAATCAAGAGCTTCGAGTCAATAAAGACTGAGAAGATTGACTCACGCACAACTTTCATTGAGCTCCATTGCAGAATTCAGACCTAAACATTAAGTAAGAAGCGATGAGAACGACGGAACCTGTGGATCTCAAAAATTCGATTGAACACGAATTATAATGATTCATTGATCTGGATGGCGGAACGGACCCGAGACCAATTCATATATTCGAAAAAGTTAGAAATTCTGGCTACAACCGAAATCAAAATTGAATTGAAAGAGTCAACATTCGCCCGCGAAAACTTTCTTTTCTTGGATTACTAAATTTTGGTCAATTAACGACGCTAAGGCGGTTAAATTCAAGGAGAAAACAAAAGAAAGATTCATTTTAAGATTATCAAAACCAATCAAATTATATTATAT